GGCCCTCGCGGTTCCATATAAAGATGTCTGCTTGCTAATTCGGGGATTGATTGAACGATGCGAACCAACGATGACCAAGATCCAAAGACCAGAGACTCCCTTACAAGCGGCTGGCATTCCTATCCTCTTTCTTCTCTGTCTCTCCATCGTTCTGATTCTTCCTATGGCGGTCTAAGTCTGTGAGTGAACTTCCATCCGTTCTAAATCCATCCGTCCGTTATTTAGCTCATAGTTCTGGTGGTCCTCTCTCCTTCAGACAAACCTCGGGACTAAAGTCATTTCAATCAAGGCTCCTGCTAGTGCATCCTCCCGGAGAAATGAATCGAAGGGCTCAATAGCGCCAGTGGCTCCATCTCTCCCTAGCCGATTTAATGTTATATTTAATTGAACCATCAGCAGTGGGAGATCTATAGTATGGCGTATTCACCAGGTAGGAAGGAAGGTCGGTAAACCACAGTAAAGAGACTGCCCTTACTTCGTAACCTTCGCATCTTTGTCCTATCGAATGCATTCTCAGCCTGCCGTCCCATGCTTCCATACTTCAATTATTATGAAAGGCGGAAATTCAAAAATGATTTTTGTGGCATGCATTCCAGCTCAGCTGCATGTATATAGTAGAGATCAACCAATGGTTTGAGTTCTTCCCAGGGGCCTAATTCATAGCTTTAGTATCAACAGCATGAATAAGGCACCAATCTTTAGGCACTTCTAAAAACTGGACAACTTCTTTACTTTTCTCATTAAACTTCCGATTGACCGATCTTCTTCATAGGCCTTTCAACTAGAGCTCATGAGTAGTGCAACTCATAGTATGGTGGATGGGTAGCTGTATTTGTCCTGTTGAGCTGCTGGTGAATGTAGCTGGTCCCTTCATCTGTCCGACTCGGAACTATTATAGGAGCTGCCGTGACTCCTTCTCCCATGTCGAGATTAGTGAAGGGTGGAAACACTGGGTCTCCCAATGGTTTTCCATCTTGAGATACCGGATCTTGCTGCTGCTACTTGTCCTCCAAAGATGAAGTCAAGAAGAGAAAGCCTCTCCCTAGTCATGAGCCTATTCTTTAACCAGCGATCTCTGTTTTGAGCTTGTTGTTCTTCAGCACGTACCCTCGGATCAGCCTTGTAGGCGGCGAGCTCTTGCCCGGACGTGGTAGCTAAGAAAGCCTCTTTTCGCCTACGTCGTTGTAGTTGATGGAGTTGCCTGTGCTAAAGAAGCCTGTCTTCACCGAGATTCTAAGAGATTCCTCACTTCTTTATTGACAGAAGGGAGCTTACTCCGAGAGAGACTGGAGATCTGGGGGAAGCATCAAATAGGTAAACTCCACTTTCTCAGCTAGCTGTTCTCGCTGCTCTGATCACTGTTGCTGACGTAAGATCTGACTCTTTGACGTCTTGCTGTGTCCTACGCTGTGCGAAGTTTTACCTCTTCCGGCGTTCCTTCCTTCGATTGTATCGCCGGTGATCATGCCTTTTCCAGCGATTCCTCGCCTATTGAGTCAGTGGAGCTGGTAGTTCTCTAATCAATAGCTTTCTTCCTAAAGTGAAAGGGAAGAAGGGTACCTACTAACTGGGCAAGTCGCCATCAACCGACGCACTTATAGCTATTCCGGTTAAAGAGTAGGGAGAAAGGCTCAAACAAAATCCGGAGCTTTTCCTTAGCGGGATGAACCCGTAAAGGCAGATAACGCTCCACAACACCACAAGAGGAAGGCTGTCCCCCAACACCTCTCTCCTCCTCTGCTCAGCCAAGGACCTAAAGCCGGCTAGAAAGCAGTAAGCTATTTAATTAAGTAGGCTCGAGATGGTTCTAAGTGCCTCTCTTAGTCTGAGGACATCTTATCCAAAGCCAAAGCCCAAACCTAATCGGACCGTCCTTGCCTTTCCTATCCTAAGACAAGGTAGCTGTAGCTCTCGTTCCCTAGCTGCTAAAAGTACGAAAAAAGCCACCATTCCTTAGCACAAGCGCTAAGCGATAATAATTCCTTCAGAAGGAACCTATAATCTTGAGAGAGATACCAAAAACGAAAGATTCGTAGCCCTAATACGGGGGTTGGGGGGTTCTTGTGGAGCAGTCTGCTCAAGGATGATTCTCAAAGATCTTTCTCAAACCTTCAGTTCATTCCCTTATAACTAACTATATACTATATAATTAGAATAGTTAGGCAAAGGAATGTACCAAAAAGAACTGCTTTGACGGGACCGTCAAGCGGGCTCGAATGCCTTCAACAGATGCACCTATCCGCCGTACAGATTCCATCTTCTGGTCAGAGCTTCCCTTACTTGGGAGTATTCTTAGGAGTATTGCCCTAGCTAAGAGCTAAGAAGAAGTAGTAGCGAATACAGAGGCAGAAAGAAGACCCTGTTACTGAGCTCCCCCTGAGCGCAAGCAGCTCCCTGACTTTCTGAGTTATTTCCCTCCGTTCCCTTCAAAGCCGGAATGGTAGCCTTTTTCGGGATCTTTGCTATCCCATTGGTCGATCTGTCTTTCAATACTTCCATCTCCAAGTTGAACCCATTCCTTCACTTATTCAGTGAAGCACTTCAAATTCCTCATTACCTAACCCTAAATAGGCTTATTTTCACCTCGATTTGGTTAAGGCCCGTATACGACCTCCTCTTCCCCTTCCACCAACTGCTACGCTTGCGGAGGACGCCATTGCCATTGCTAAGTCTTGGTTGCTTTTATTAGTCCGAAAGGAAAGAAAGGCGTAACGATCTGGGCACTGTAGCTGTAAAGGTTCAATAGAAATTCTAGCCGCTGGGCTTTCGCTTGATCTTCTTTCCGGATGTTTAAAGCTGGACTTTGGCGAGTCTTCTTATTTAGAGTCTTGGCCGTACTACTTGCCTGCTGGCTAATGGCTTTCCTTATTGGGATTTCTTTCCTATTGCTTGTCTTCCTGGTCAATCAAGCTTTCGACGAGTGACTCTTGGTTGCGGGGCCAGGGAAGGGACCGACTATCTACTTACCCGCGAAAGGGAAAGTAAGAGAGGAAGAATGCGCGACTGGCTATCGAGAAAAAAGACATTCTCTGCCCTTCTTTCTTCACTCTCGTTCTAGAAGGCATTCCGTCAAGCAGCATGGGATGAAGACGATTATGTGCAAGACAATTTTCGGCATAAGGCACTTCACTGCAAATAGCGTAGCGTATATAATATAAGAAAGGATGGAGAGTGTTAGTTAGTCTTTCTCTTTGCCATCCGATTCTATAAAGCCCATCTCTTGCAAGAGACGATTGGGGGGAAAGAAAAAAAAGAAGACTTCCTTGGAAGAGGATTCTCAACAGCAGATATAGCAGGGGATATCTTAACTATAGCAAAGAGAGGATTCGATGCTTTCTTCTCTTAGATGTGGCATTACCGGTCTTTGCAAGAAGGGCTTGGCGGAGTAAGGTTTAGGCTTTCCCTTGCCCATCTGGGGATGAATCCGCTCTTAGGACAACAAGGCTGTTTGAAGGTGCGTAGCGGAGTGAAGTCAAAGGACGTAAGATAGAGGAAGTACAGATAAACATCCTTTTGCCTTTAGTGCGTAGGCGTAAGAGAATTGACGGAAGCCAAGCAGCGTCAAGACAAGTCTGTTGATGACTTTCTCCATATACCGAGTAAGTTGATAAGATCATCAGTCGATTAGCCGCATCTGAGATGAGTAAGAAGTAATCCCTTTTCCTTCTTTCTGAGCTATCGATTGGAGGGGAATCACTAATGTCTCCCTCTTAGTTGTCCAGTCTACTTACTTCTCCACTTAACTTAACTCCGCTATCATAGCTTTTTATACATTCTCTTTCTGGCTGCTATCTTTCTAAGCAGGATGGGATCTTTAGGAAGAAGATTAGCCTGATTAAAGATAGCTAAGACCTCGGATAAAGAAAAAAAAGACGATTACCACGGGTCTCTTTAACAACCATTCCCAGATTGAATCGAAGATCGGGACCAATAGCATCTATGGTATTATCGAAAGAGGACAAAGGACGGCCAAGGACCAAGAACAGTCTCTTTCCTGTGCTATCAAGAACGAAAAGAAGGACGGGAAGGAGCAGGAATTGCGGGATGCTATAGAGATAGATGGCTATGAGACTAGTCCAAAGAGTCACTTTCTAAAGCTTCCTCTCCTCCTTTAGGCTATGGGCGAAGGTTTGGTAACTAAGAGGTCTTGGCTTCTTCCCCTGACACGCATACCACTGTCCTGTACACTAAGTCAAACTAGCTCTAAGACGAGTACGGGCCCTCATTCCATTCCTACCTCCCCCTATCTCTACTTCTGCTAACGACCGCTAGAATTGGGATATCGAGAAAGAGGGTAGACCGTAAAGGGTTCAACAAAGAAAAGCAAGAAAACGTAAGCCCAACCTATACAAGGGCTTACGTTTTTCAACTGCATCGTACCGTACTATGGAAGGGGTCCGTACCCCCTTTAGATAGATAGAGCCCCCGCGCTCCTAATGTAGAGCTAGAACTACTGCTACCGCGGAATCCGCGATCACACATGAGTACCTCGCCTTCCAAAAAGAGCGGCTACTAATTGGCACTAATGCTAATGGGGACCATCGATCAAGAAGGACTTCGGAGACTGCAATTGAATTGAGAAAAAAGAAATTGCGTATGAAATACGCCCAAAGACTCCCATGCCTTTCTTGGTTGGACCAACCAGATTTCCGACAAGTCTTTCTGTTAGAGCAAGAAGCGGAACTACAAGTGAATCTTAATAAGTCATGATACTTTCCGTTTTGTCGAGCCCTGCTTTGGTCTCTGGTTTGATGGTTGCACGTGCAAAAAATCCGGTACATTCCGTTTTGTTTCCCATTCCAGTCTTTCGCGACACTTCAGGTTTACTTCTTTTGTTAGGTCTCGACTTCTTCGCAATGATCTTCCCAGTAGTTCATATAGGAGCTATAGCCGTTTCATTCCTATTCGTTGTTATGATGTTCCATATTCAAATAGCGGAGATTCACGAAGAAGTATTGCGCTATTTACCAGTGAGTGGTATTATTGGACTGATCCTTTGGTGGGAAATGTTCTTCATTTTAGATAATGAAACCATTCCATTACTACCAACCCAAAGAAATACGACCTCTCTGAGATATACGGTTTATGCCGGAAAGGTGCAAAGTTGGACGAATTTGGAAACATTGGGCAATTTACTTTATACCTACTATTTCGTCTGGTTTTTGGTTCCTAGTCTAATTTTATTAGTAGCCATGATTGGGGCTATAGTACTTACTATGCATAGGACTACAAAGGTGAAAAGACAGGATGTATTCCGACGAAATGCTATTGATTTTAGGAGGACTTTAATTAGGAGGACGACAGACCCACTCACGATCTACTAAAAGGGAAGTAGCTTGATTGGTTCGAATCCAATTCGTGAGATATGAAATGTTATTGATGTCGGCGAAAGGCTTTGTGGAGCCCGACAAAAAAGTAAAACTCCCCGCTTACTACAACCCCGATTCCTATTAAAAATCCCCGGAAAACGGATTTTGTTTCAAAAAAAGCAAGGGTTTACTAGTGAAAACACGTTTCACGCCAAAAAACACGGGAAAACACCCTTTTGTCAAAGAGTTCCCGTCTCCTCTCCCTTTGGTCGAGCTAGTTTAATCTTCCTCTTTAAAATTCCATTTTTATCTTTTTTAAGTGCCTCAGAAGCGAAGAAGCTACACTGAGATCAGGCGTTAAGAGGTATTTATATCCCCCCATAAATGCAATTTTCTATCGTGCTCAATAAAGCTCTCAGTCCGTTTTCGGAGACAGGGAGAAAGGCTTCTTTGGCTGTAGTAGGTTCTGAAAGAAAGGAGGGAGGAACAACCAACAAAGTAACCAACTCCTTCACTCACTCACTATGTAGCGCAAGGAAGTGTGCGAGCTTGCTAGGAGTGTAATGATTAGCAGCTTTCCCTTTAGGCTGTTAGATGCTAGAGACAGGAAGAAAGGAAGAACTTTCCTTCCGCTCATGCTCTTTTCGAGAGAGCGTTCACTTACTATAAGAGCAAGGAAGTTATGGAGCTAGGAGTTAAGTAATGTTAAAACAACAGGAACAGCAGGCAAAGAACAACCACTTCCACACCATTCATGCTCCCTCCCAGGAAGCGTTCACTCCTCTTATAGCGCAAGGAAGGTAAGGAGATAGGAGTATAACGACTAGCTCTTCTCTTTAAGCTGCTTTAAACGGTTAGAGGATGGGGGAGCACCCCCATACCACGTAGCTCCACATTAAGAAGACAGGAAGAGCTGCTTCCCCTCCGTTCGTGTTCCTTCCAAGGGGCCACTCGCTCTCTGTTAGCAATAGCTTCATGCAGTGATGCCAAGGACAACGAGAAAGCAAGGCACCGAAGGTGATGAGATATTTCATGGTTTTACCGCGCAACAGATAAGGACAAACTACTAGCAATTAAGGGTCATTTCGCTCATAAAACAACTCTTTTTTGCTTGTTTGTCCGACTATTGATAACGGAGTCAATAAGCTGCGCTCCCTAACTCCCTGGAACTCGCATCCCAACGCGCACCTTCGGTTACTTCGCTGCCTCACCTTCGGTGCCTTGTCGTCGTAAAGCGTTGCTTCTCTCCTCCACAGAGCGGGCAAGCAGACTCAAGGGCGGCTAAAGATACCATAGGGAAGAGTAGACAGAAAAAGTCCTTCTAACCGCAAGGAAGAGTCGCTGAGACAGAAGCCTCACCCCTCTCCCTACGGTCGAGCAAGTAAACTCCCTTTGGAGCCTCACCTTCAGGAAGGCATCGCAAGGAAAGAGTGACAAGAGGTTACGAAGTAAAAGAAAGGAATGTAGCTACTTACTAGAAAGGTTCTGAAAGGAAGGCACCAAAGGTTCTGAAAGAAAGGTGGTGCTCTTCACCTCGAGCTATACCATCTTAATGCCCTTTCGAATCAAAAAGTGACATGGTGAAGTGACACAGTCCTACGGGTGAAAGCACCATTGCTATGGAAAAACACGGTAAAATAGGCTCTTTTCAACAGTTCCTGCCTCCCTTTCTTCCCCAGTCAATAAGGACACCTCTCCTTCCCCTTTTCTTTCAGAACCTTTAGGGGAAATGGAAAAAGAATGGCATAATTTCTTTGACTTCGTAACCTTTGGTGCCTCCTCTCTAGAGCTTTCATTCGAGCGCACCCTCATTCCAATCGCCTCGCTCTAACGAGTAAACTCCCTCTCCTGTTGGTCGAGCTACCCCGTTCCTCTCCTTAAAGAGCAAGTAACCTACCTTCGATGCCCATTTGTTGATTAATCTGGGGCGGTATTCATCCCCGGCTTTGGTGCCTTTCCTCGCCCTCTTTCATTTGGTAATACCCTTTGATTGACTGCATTTGCTTATCCTGGTATATAGGTAGTGAACTTCTGTCCTGTCGTATTGTCCTTATTGAGTTATCCTAGCAAGAATCCCCCATCGACTAAGAAAGCTATGTATTGATTACTATAAGAAGGAAGCCCCGCTATCTATCTCTGCTTTCCTGTCTTCCTATCTTTCTGCCTATCTGTCTTTCCTCTTTCTGCTTTGTCTTTCTCGCTGTCGGTAGAGATTAGTATTTCCTAAGTTGTCTGAGGCTGAGCTTCCCTACTTCTGTACTTGGTTGCCTGTCTCTAAGCTGTACTTCCTTGCCTGTATCTAAGTAGGTACGTCTCGCTTCGCTCCTCATTTCCTTGCCGTCTTTCAATTCTGACTATTGAGAAATATCCATGAGTCTGTCCCCCCGCGAGTAAATAAGCTAACCTTGGCTTCCCCTTCGACTGAGGCGGACTTGAGCCTAGTTATTGACTTCCTGAACCTTAAACAAGTTATCAAAGAAGTGGATTTGCTCACAGCTTCTCCTTCGTTCCTAGACCAACAGCTTAGCTTACCTTAGCCCAGCCGTACGTCCTACTGCTTACCTTAGCCCAACCATAGGTCCTACAGCTTCGATGGCAGAATGATTGACCGGGCCGCTTGGCCCACTTGAACTAGCAGCCCTACCTGCTGCCGTACCTGTCTGTGAATGAACTTCTGGATATTCACCTACCAACACAACCCGGGCCACGCCGGGACTTTCTTTATCCATTCAATCAAACTAGGGAAGTGGTTAGAGAAGCAGTAGCTGCTATGCGAGTTAGATCGGTCAAGTTTTGATGTAGATATAGTCGCCCTCTTCTCTATGTCATAAAGTCGCTTATAATTAATGGTTGTTCACTTCAGATGTGATACGTTGTTCACTTCGGATGTGGTGGATGAACCCTGATCGATGCGGTTCAGGCCGTTTGATTGAACTACGCTAAGCTGAGACTTTCTCTTGTGCTTCGGGCGATCATAGTGGATTTGATAATAGAAATAGCGAGCGGTCCGCCTTCCTTCTTCGCCTTTTCAATTTCAAGTAATGATAGGACTCATGGGCCAAAAGGATATTGTCTTGAATTTGTCTTTCAGGAACAAAGGCGCTGAGCGCAGCGAAGTGGAAGACCAGAGGGGCCAAAGGCGCGGGGTTCAGAAAGGGAGGAAGGGTTTGAGCCTATTTGCAAGGATCTTAGATAGGATTTTGTAAGAATTGTTACACAGGCTAATGGGTCTGAATTGACCAGTGTTCCCAGGGTTAGGGACTTTGGGAATAAGGGCAATATGGGTTTTGTTGAGTTCCTGTAGACAAAGTCTCCCATAATCAAAGTCTTTTGGCATACCAATCAGTGAAACTCTAAGCTATCACAGCTACATCCACTCATAAATGCTCTGCTGCTCGGGGAACACTCGTTACGAAGAAAAGGGGAGCTCGTCCTACACTAGGTCACCCTCGTCCCTACACTAGCTTCTCCCTCTCCCTATACGGTCGAGTTACCCCGCCCATTTCCTCTCAGACAAGCACGTAACCATCTCCAGTCGAGCTAGCGGCTCTATCTTCTACTGATATCGAGCTAGGTCCAGATAGCTAAATTGATTGTATGACCATTTCTGGACGTTTCTACGGTTTATGGGCCAGGGATGCAAAGACATCCTATCGATCTATTTCTGTATAGCTTTTTGCCCTCTCGGCGTAAGATTTTGATTGGAAGATTGGGTGAAGCCTAGCTTCTTTCTTTCTTGCCTCTGCATAGGAATTGGAGCTCCTTCTGAGTAGAATGAGGAGAGTGCAGACGCTTTCACAGATGCCCGGAGCTGTAGTCTTTACACACTAAGTAAGCACGCTTTGAAGCTATAAGTGAGCTGCCCTTTCGCCTGAGGCTTTCGGACAAGACTAAGTTGCTCCAGTTGGTTAGTAACCTCCCTCTTACGCTTCTGAGACAGCATCTCTATCAGCTAGTAAGCTAGCCGCTACTATTGTTTTTAAGGCGTTTGCGCAATCGGCTTGTTGGTTGGCTTACGCTAGCTTAATTACGCTAGTTGAGCTTGTATTGTAGCTAAAAGTCGTCTTAATTGCTTTCCTCTTCCTCTCCCCTTCTTCGGCTACTAATAAGGGGGCCGCTCATAGCCCTTGCCCAGCCCAGCCATTCCATCATCGAGTTCGGACCTAGTAAGGGCACTCCGTTAAAGCGGTTAGTCACAGAATCCCTGAAGTCATATTCACCTGATCCTGATTGCGTTGGGTGTTGTGGAGGGAATGCACGCAGCCAATCGGTTCTCTGCTGCTTTAGCCGTCCCCGTAGAAAAGAAGGGAAAAAGGAGAGAAAGAACCTCTTGCCACTGTTCTTGCCCGCGCAACTTTCCCCGATATGAATATGAAAGTAATGCTCTCTTATGGCACCCGGTCATTTAAGCACCTACAATATCTTACGGCAGCTAAAGCAAGTGACTTAGTTATTCCACAGCATTCCGATCAATACCAGTAAAAGGATCCCCGATCGAATCAGAAATTGCAGAGTTAGGGAGACTTCCTCGCTTAGCTCGTAGCTGCCATTACCAAAGAAAGGGGAAGGTATTAATTAAGATAAAGTCATCATTTCATTAGTGCCATTCTAGTAGTGGAATAGAAACCTCCGCTTGATCCTGAATCTTTTGATCGTCTGATGGCATCCTTCGGTGATTTATGCGCAGCACATAGTTTCCCAACCTCTACATTGAAGTCTACAGCTGGGCTAGCTGCTCCTCCTCCTGCCGCCTATTCAGCTCCTCCGGCCGCCTACGGAAGTGGTAGAGCCACCTAAAGTGCTTTATAGAAAGTAGTCCCATGCATTCCTACAAATGTAAATGGTATCGCTAGACGGTAAGGAAAGAGAAAGGGCCTTTCAGCCTCTGCTCGAGTTCCTCTTTTTTATGTTTATGGTCTTTCTCGAGGCGCTCAGGCAGCAAAACATTCAGAATGAAACAGTTGCCTATTTGAATAATCTTACAAGCGGGACAATCCTAGATTACGGTTACGGAAAAAGCGGATGTGGTAGATGTTATACAGGACTTTTTTGACTCTGGGACCATGCCTAGAGGTCTCAATAATACCTTTATTGCCCTTATCCCAAAAGGTGAAGGCTCCTCTCGCTTATCACAATTTCGTCCCATTAGTTTATGTAATGTTGTTTATAAGGCCATTATGACTAACCTTTTTCAAAGGTGTTTCAAAAACTCTAAGAAGACTGTAGACCCCCGGCGGATTGGTTCAGTGGAAGACTACCGGGATGGAAATACTTTTTTATATCCTCTGCTGGAAAACCGACACTCATTAAGTAAGTTCTAGGGGTCTTCCTATGCATTAGGGGACCCGCCTAAGGATTCCTTTTTCTATTGCTGAAGAATAATACTATAGAGACTTTTTCTTTTTTTGGTCTAAAGCTGGAGGATTGGAAGGCTTTCGCTGGGTTAATTGGAAACTGTGAAAAAGCCTATAGACAAGGGTGGTCTCGGTATAGTTTCCATGGAAAACCAAGGCGCTTTTGGGAAACATGAGCTGGGATTGGGCAGTGGATAATTTGAGTCTTGAGAGCAGAATTATCAAGGGGAAGTATTGTATCAGTATGAAGGGCTTAACTCCCAACTTCTGCTGTGTGGAAGGCGGTTAATTGGGAATGGAGCTTAGTCTCTAACAATGTTTGCTGCCGAGTAAGGAATGGCGCGTCCATAAACATGATCCCAACGGGGGTGCGCAGGCAGCGGGGAGTCTTAAAGCTATTCGCTTACCGAAGACAAAGAGGACGGATAAGCTGGTATGAACGCAAAACTCCTCAGGATGCTATTCAGCTAAAGGGGGTTCTCGATTGCAAATAGCTCTGAAATTCAGCGGCAGTTCCTAACAGCACATAAAGACGGCGTCACGGCAACATGAAGTGGACGGAATCAGGACCTGCAAGACGGAGAACAGGCGTAGGCTACCAAGAGCCGAAACGCGTGAGTACGCCGTCCGTCAGTAGATCCGTGTTGTAGTTGTTGTTGTTGTTTCGTTTCCCCCTAGTGGTGGAACCGCCTGAAGTCAAGACCGGTCAAGAGCAGAAAGCAAGCGTGAGTTATGGTTTCGGAAGAAGAAGGAAGAGCTCCCAAGTCGAGTCCGGCTTGTTCCCTTGCTTGAGTAAGAGATAGATATTCCTTGTCTGTACTCAGGCAGGTAGTAGCAGTAGGACTGGACGTTAGGCTATTTCATAGCGCCTGGTAGTCCCATGCCTTATCTGTACTTGTGTTTGAGAGAGCTCGACAGAAAGAGAGGGTGGTCGTAGATCAGAGAGAGGAATAGGCGAGCGCCATTATGATTATTAGTTGTCAGTGCCGTTCTAGTAGTGGAATAAAAACTTCCCTCCCTGTGGTCGGTCACTCTTTCTGGCCTTTCCGTTGGGAAGCTCGCGCTAAACGCCCTTCGGTGGTCTCTCGAGCGTCCTTCTTGCAAATCAAAGGTGGTCGCTAGTTCCCCCTCTCAATCCACAGCTTTCTCTCGGAAATGCCATCTCTGGTTTTCTTTGATCTTTGAAGTAAATTAATCGGGCTTTTGTGAAAAGTTGTTGGTATGCCGGATAGAAGGGTTAGTAAGGCGGCTTTGCGAGAATCTCATCACTGGCAAAAGAAATAATAACTGCCCACACATCAGTGACCTGTGTCTGTTGAGTCCTGAAGCCCGAGCGGTGAATAAGAGATCTTTTAATCCCATAAGCAAGAAGAATAAGGAGCTGTCTTCTATGACCCAAAGGTGCAAAAGAAGGAGAAGCTTTTGGGGATGCAACATGTTTTGCTTGCCTTATTATTAGAGAAAGGGGCGCGGTGTTCAAGCTAGTACGTACGTTGGTTTAACAAATAGAAGAATAACTAAACAACTATAAGCCAATAGCGAATATGGCACGACACACGAGGGTAAGCCAATCAATCAAGCAAGACAAGCCCGGTGTTAAAGCGAATAGGCCCAGCCAAGAGGGTCAACTCTCCAATATAAGGTAAGGCTTGGATCCGCTGGTAACGTTCATAAACTCCTCTAATTCATATAGCACATTCCCTAGCTTTTGTAGCAAAGGCTTGTGTCCTGTATACAAAAAAGTATTTGTATATAGGCTTGTAAGGGTCGGCATCTCTTTGCCTCTATCTGGCAGGCATATGTCGTACGATATCGGGAATAAGGAAGAGAAGGAATCGCGAATACCGTCCTTGCTTGGTCTGTCGACATGTGTCCGGCTCTTGAAAACCTGAAGAATGACCATCTTTCTTAAGACGAAAGGCGAGTTTGGGGGGTCCGATATAGAATACGTGAGCCTCTCCAAACATTCGAAAAAGGGCCCTTATTAGTTGTTGCAGGCGTAGGCGTAGTAGCATCTGAGCAACCGGAGAGAGGGAGTTTGTATTTGAACCTGCATTTCGTGATCGAAAGCCACTTGATCCTTTCGATGAAATAAAAGCGAGGGGCATAGATCGACACCCACCCAATAGCCCTTACGGTTCCAGCTTCACCTGGCATTGATTACCGATCTTCGGCTTTTTTTTGGCTATCCCAAAACGAGGAAAAACCTATGAATGGCTGGCAACTCAAGGATGTCAAAATTATTGGCTCGGATAAAGGTATGCTGGCTGGAATGCTGCTATTACTCTTCCATCCCTCCCCCTCTTAGTTTTGAGTAGGCGTTTGGTAGGTGCTAGGCATTGAGAAATCGATGGAAGGGACAAATTGCCATGGTCGGCTTAATGGTTTGTACACGGATGAAGCGGTGAGTTGCCATAAATGTGTGACAATTCCCTCTCTCTCTATTACATCAATGAGTGAGCAGAAAGATTAAATAGATGTATGAATTTGGCGTTCCATTCTCTCTATCATATAACTTCTTCATGGAATGTAACCCCGAATTAGGTTGGTTGAGAAAGTAAGCGTTCGATTTGGCTTGTGGACCCAATCAAAGAATTTCTGATCTGGGAATCAACTCGTACATTATAGTTATCACGGCATTAATAAAGTACTATCTCTATCTTGTGGATGGTTCATTGTGATCGTTACGAACCAAAGAACTTATGATTCGTGCGTAGAAACTCCAAACATGGCATGAACGGGTAGTTAAGGCTATTGATACCTGTGCTAGCAATAGATTGGTAGCAATGTTGAAAAAGCAATATTTGTAAAAGATATAGGCGGAATCACCATTTGATTATCAGATAGTGGTAATAGCTCAAAAGTTTTTATTAAATCTTTCCCCCTCTTAGTTTTGAGTAGGCGTCTGGTAGGGAAGAATTCGTCACATGTGTAAACTAATTCGGGATCTTCGAGATCCCTTAGACGTTACTATTTAGGACCTCGTTACTGGCGCGAATTGGTTAATGGGTGAGTGGCCGATACCCCAGCAGGTAAGAAAGAAACTTCCGACCCGGAGAAGGAGGCCTCCCAACTACAGTTAACCAGGGCCCTATCCAGCTTTTTCAGAATGGGGTCATCTTCCCTCCTATTAGACCAGGAAAAGAGAAGGCCACAAAACCGAAGATCAAAGAGCCCCGCAGAAAGTACACGATTATCAAGGTCTCCCATCCAATCCGGCCAGTCCCGAGAACGGCCCAATCTCTCGTGATTCCATCTGATCGCATTGAAATCCCCAATCACCAACCAAGGATTATCACCCACAAGAGAAGGAAAAGAGGAAAAATCACTCATATCGATCAAGGCTTTCCTCTTCGAATGACAATTTTCACCGTAAACAAAAGAAGGAATGCAACTCCAAGCCCTAGATTTGGCCGAAACTCTACAATGAATAACTTGCGCAGATTGGCCAAGAAGAACAAGATCCAACTCCTTACCCATGAGGTTCCAACAAAGCAAAATTCTGCCATTAGGGGCACACTGATAATTACATAACGCTTTCCACTCCCTAGCCAAAGCCATCAAAAGAGAACCTTTATTAATTTCCTTCACCCTAGTCTCAATGAGACCGCAAAGGGACAGACGATGCTCAGAGATCAATTTCCTGACCTCTCCTTCTTTTAATGGGTCATTAAGGCCCCTGACATTCCAGCAAGCAAAAACCATCGCTGACAAAAGAAAGAGACAACCAGTCAGGGTTACCTTATCCTCCACCTCGAAGAGGAGGAATTATTCTTGTTTTTATTCATCCTGGGTAACTGAGCATGGCCCTTATTGTCCAAAGAGTCAGCAGCTAACCAACCGGCCAAGAGGGTTCAGGTCAGGAGTAGGAGACAGATGCCTTAGAAAACTCGAAATATTAAAAGCATCTACGAATCAAAATAGGTTGTTTTCACGAAGCTATGGAATTGCTGCTAGAAGGGAAGGAAGAGAGAGAGTCTTGGATTGCTTGAAATGTTTCCTGCTTTCAGTCCAATTCAAAATATCTACAACTCCTTCTTTCAAACAGACGATTTGTGCAGCCTATTCTTGCCAATACATTCCGACTACACCGCCTCCCCTCAAAGGCTGGAAAAAGAAACAAAAGTGAACTGTCACAAAGAAAAGAGGCAGACATCTAGCTAACAGCTCCTTGCTTTGACGGGGATATCTAAACAATATTCATTGCCTTTCCTTGCCCATGTGGAATCAGGTTATTGCCAAGTCGCTGAGGAAGAAGAAGTATCGATATGCCGAAAAGCGGATGCTCATCCGCATAGACAGATCCTAGTGCTAGTGTAAAATCCTCTTTTTGATGGTGAATGTCGGAAATGCTGTTGAAAGATGAATCCTCTGCGCACATAAAAATCTTCCTTATACTTATAAGAGGGCATTATTCGATGCATCCACTTTGTGTCTTATGCTTATGTTGGCATATGTTATGTTAATATTAAATAAGGATTGCCTTATTCCGGATTCAATAGCAACTGGCAGCCTTTCTCTTTGCCCACTTCTATTTTGAATTGCCCATCATTTAATTTGCCCGAGATGATAAACTATCTGTCCTATTCGATTCCCAAGAGCGCATTCTGCCTTCAAACCTGAAAACAGCGTATTCTCTAAGAGTCAGAGCTGATTCAATAGCTGCCTATTCTTCCTAAGAAGGCATTCTTGCAGCAACAGGGCATTCGAGAACAGTAACAGCTGATTCGACGGGATGCTTATTCGAGCGTCGTAAACCCTTAGAGAGGAAGATTAATGTCAATGTGCCATTTCCTTCTTTCCTCGGGAGACTATTGGCTTACTCTTCCTTCTGTGTTGGGACCCGAGTGCAGTTCAGGTTGCAGTTATTGGTCAATCGGATCAGTGCATGCATTGTAGGGTTCAAGAAATTGTTGGTAAATGGAGTTGTGTGGTCTCGGTTATTTACGGGGATAACTGTCCGGAAAAAAAAAATACCCGTTTTCAGCGGATAAGACCTCATCCAGCCTATCATCACTCCACAGCCTGTGTGCTAGGGTATTAGCAGCCGAATAAGGCAGTTTCCGGCCTACGAAGTGGCCTAAAAAAGTATTCTCCCACTCCACTTTCCCTTCGTCCGAAAGACCTTTCGGAGGAAGAACTTGAATCCTTCCATTATCCACAACAGGTTCAACAGGGGTGTTGAGGCCAAGAAGATAAAATGAATGAGCATCCATGGAAGCCCTAGAGGAGGAAAAAGAATACCCGCATAGCTGGAGCTCTTAGGACGAGCAGAAAAATCCACATTCAGATGTTACAATTGGGCCAGAAGAACCAGGACGAGAATCTTGATCCGTTACCCACTTCAGAAGCCCCAGCTGGATCACACGGTTTAGAACCCAAGACAAGGATGTCTGAAAGCTTGCAAGAATCAGAGATACCATTCGCAACAGTATAGGATAGGCACGTTGGGGCCATACGCTGTGAAGCCAGGAACAGCCCCCCGGACCACCGTGGGCGAAAGACGGCACTACCGCTACTCCCTGACGAGAGAGGTCTTTAAGGATATTGTGGAGAGAGCGGAGGCTCTCGCTTTTTCTTCTCGCTAACGGTCGACATTCTTTTCTTCCTCATTCGATTAACCTCTTCCATTGCACCGGGGGTGCCCCACTCCAATATCTCCTCCCCCGTGCATACAATATGTTGTAGTAGGCTTCTTACTGCTAGCCAATAACAACAATGACATATTTGCAGCAATCGGTGTCCTTTGTAGTCCAGTAATACTCGAGCCGTTGAATCTTCCGTGCTAGCATATCGCTGTTCATGTGCGGTCCACTCCACTCCCTCAACAGTAAATAAATCCCAAGTAAGATTCGAACCTACAACCAGTCAGTTAACAAAAGACCGCTCCACCCTCTGAGGATCTGCTTCCTCTCAAAGCTCTCCGCAAGTCCACCAGGCAAGCAAGTCAAAGCTCAAAATCTGCCATTGCCGAAAGAAGGCTTTCAGGAAATCCTGTCATTTCAGTTTCAGTCTTCTGGTGGAATATGAGGATTTGGTCAATCCATGAGTTTCAGTTCTAATAGAAGAATCCCATTGTTGGAAGTCAATGAGTTACCACCCTGAACGGTCCTTATGCAGCATAATACTGTAAGCTTCCCTATACAAGGAGATACTAAGCTCTAGATTTCAACCTAGAGCACCAACCCTCACAACCCGAGGGAGGAGGAAACATAAACTAAGGTGGCTACCGCAGGGATAGAGATAACCGGGATCCTACTTTCCACCTAGCCATCTTCATTTCATGAATCTTCGCTCTAAGAATCCTCTTAGCCACATTATCCTTTATGGAAGCAATGGAGCGAGGTGAAGTATTCCAATCTTCTACTTGCTCCTCCTCATCACTACACGAATCTACTTCCTGGTAAGACTTCAATGCCTCCAATTTGTTCGTTGAATCAATATTCTGATTCTCATCTTGCTCCTCCTAGAAAGGTGGAGCCTATACGCTCGCTCCCCTCCAAGTCCATTAGAAGGTACGATGGTGAACTCCCTTGTTTTAACTGGGTTTCCTTCTCTAACCCTGTCTGAGTCCTACCTTATTTCATCTTTCATTCTTGCTTGGCCCCACTAGACATAGCACTAGAAAGAGGACATTCAACCGTAGAATGACCGAAGGTCTCACACTTAGTGCAACGAGGCGGTTTCCATAAAACTAGCACTTCCACCTTGACCGGTTCTTTGCCTCCGACGATCTAGGAGTACATAAAGACTTCTCTTCATCTCAATACATATTCTAGCAAAAGAAGAAGCTCTCATGGTACTAGTAGGACTATCAAAGTATAGGGGCTTTCCAATAATGCTACCTAAAAATTCCATCCCCTCCGGTGTCCACAACAACAAAGGGATGTTCTAGAATTTCACCCACACTGGTATACTTGTGACTCTTCGATAAAGTCTGGATTTCCTTAGAATCATCCACTTTCCAGCAATAGAATATAGTAAGGACCCTTTCCTAGAATGGCTAGACAAGCTTCCTCACTTCTCATCTTGAACACATAAAGACCATTGTCTAGAAGCAAGACATCTTCAATATGATGTTTCCCATTTTTGAAGACCCGGAATGGGCGTAGCTCACGAGGAAGAGGCTGTTGCAAGCAAGTAGGAGTCCCATTTCGTCTCAGGTCAAGATCGAGTCTAGTTATATTGATTCAAAGCGAGCACTATTGATTAGTTTAAGGCAGAATCAGAAGGCGAGCTAGCAGTCTTCAAGTGCCCTCGGGCAGAAGAAGAAGGGGCTAATAGGAAGGGAATGGGCTCAATATCTCACTATTTAGGAAAGTAGTTTAGGAAAGCTCAAGATCTCAGTCTAGTGTAAGTAAACTTACCTCTACTCTTTCTTAGGGCAGAAGCATACTCAAGGAGATATGGAATATCAATAGCATAGGAAATGAAATTCACTCAACTAGTTATCACGTTGAGTAAGGAAGCAAAGCAACTAGTTAGAACGGTTTCCCGCAGTCTACCGGTAGAAGTGTTCCTGTGCCTGAGGGAAGGGAAGTCAAGTAGCTCATTGAAGGAAGTAGGAATAAAGAAAATATCTTATAGGAGGAAATGCTCTAGTGGGCAAGGGGAGCTTTAGCTTCAAAGGGAGAGGAAGAGTCAGTTCAGTAGGGAGTGAAAGTAAAGGCATATCTTATATGGAATTGGAGGAAGGGGATGGGCTTTCTAGTTCTATTTCTAGTAAGGTGATGGGCTCTCTCTCACTCCTCTTCTCATGCGCGGGGATAGGCTCATAGTACGTGAGCCAGTCAAGTAGGACTAAATGGAGATAGTCCGTAGCTCACTGAAGGGTAGATCTTATCTAGAGCTCCAAGGTTAAGGAGTAGGGAAAGAAATTGTAATAGAAAGGGGCAGCGGGCTCAAACACCGTCTTTGTGGCTTGTTTTCCTGGTTCAACCTCAACCCGTCTCGTTCCCCGGCTCTGCTTCAGCCGTATCTAAGTAAGTGGTAAGCTGATAGTCTATCTCCTCGTTTGGGTAATATAATAATAGGGTAAGTTCTTCGTTCTATTGGGATTTGCGGCGTTATAGGGAGAGCGCAGCTCTACTTAGAAAAGCTAGTACGGGATTATTAGTTTAAGGCATCCCCCGAAGAAAAGAAGTCAAGGCTCTATCCGTTGTAGGAGTGCCTAGGCGGGGGTTCAGTCCAATTCGGGTCCTGTAGTGGTTCGCTGGAGTTCAGGGCCAGTCTCGTATCTATCTCAATCCTAGGAGGTAGTTTACTCGCTTCGGTCCGTCTTTGACTGTGAATTCCTTTTTTCCAACAGCTTAATGAAGCTCAGTAGGGTTCTCGCGGGCAAGCCGTAGTCAGAGAAGAAGCTGTTGCAAGCAAAAGCAAGTATCCGTATCCGTCTTGTAGCTCACTTCAGGCAATAGGAATAAATAAAATATCTTCTATGAATAGGGAAGCTTGCTTGCCAGGCAGAAGAAGAAGAAGTAAAGGAAGAAGACCGCACCGAAGAAGAAGGCGGAGTGAAGTTAGGGCGGAATCCAGGCAGGGCGAAGTGCAGAGAAATTCCTATCAAATCAAAGCGAGCACTAGTCTATTTCTTATTATCAATGCTTGAACTGTACTATTTCTTAGGATCAAAGGTTGCTTCCTCTTCTAGTGGGGGTAGAAACCATAGAGTAGCAAGCACGGCTTAGGCGGAAGCAGAAGTTTATGCTTGCCTTGCTGACTCTTCCATTGATTAGTGAAGTGGACTACGGAAAGGCAGGGCATTAAGGTTGATAGATTGGTTTAGTCAAGCCGAGAAAGCGCCAATCAAGTACACCCTGGTTGTTATAGGCAAGATGAAATCTTAGAAGAAAGCGGTGGTAGGATCCGGCGGTAGGAAAGCCTAACTGTACTGATTACTTATAGTTGAGTTCAGAAGCGAATGCGAAGGCTAATTAAGATTAGACCGCCTCTTCTCCCAGATAAATAGAGTGTGGAATCCAACACGATTCTATTTCGAGCCCGACGCCTAATGCCTAATAACTGTGGCATGGAAAAAGCGGGTATTGAGATCGCCTCCCCTCTAGCTCTAGGGTGATTGAACTAGCGGATATGCCGATAAAAGCAAAGCTGATCTTGGGATCTTTATAACCTAAAAGCATCTCTTCCTTTTAATAAGACTCGAAGATGCAAGTCTAGATTCACTCTCTTTTCTTAATAAATTCCTTCGGTGAATGCTTTCTTGCCAACATGCCTTCCTTTTAGACATAGATCTATCATTACCGACTAAGGAAGGGCAAACGTGGAAGATTTCCAATCATTTTGACAATGTCGTACCTTCCTTCTCGTTTGATCCCTGGTACTTTCTATTTACTATTCCTCTTGAAAGCACTGTGGAATTAGACAAAGAAAGTCTTTCACCAAGCTGACTGAATGTCGTACCCTTTGCTACTTAGATTTTCCTGCGAGTTCGATTTCTTCTTACTTAGTAGAATGGCAACCCTTGGAGTTCGATCCAAACAAAAGCAGAATGCCGGAAAGCAAATCCAATTCAATCTTGACTTCCTTTCTTTTTACTTCTAGGCTTTTACCCGAGTTGCAGAGAAGAAAGAGATGAGATTGACCAAATCGGAATGCGCACCTTCTTCATACTGTAAATTATCATGCGTACTTCCCTCCAATGCCTCAGTTTAGGCTATGACTGATTGATGAGCCTTCTATCTCCTTCGGTCAAGCAAGGCTGAATGAATCAAGGGACGAACAACTTATAGGCTTTCTGCCTTCTCTTCTAGCGCATTCGATTCCCTATAGGTTATAGGTCTAGGTCTATGCAAAGAGAACTGGGCTAACTTGACTTGCTCTGCTCCCATCCACTGATGTAAAGATTGGGCGTGGGAGAGGTGAATTTGACGAAAGAACCTTTCCATGCGATCCTCTTCTGAGGTAAAAAACTCACACTGCTACCGATCCGGAAAAAGCCAGGTCTGCTATCCAAGCTTCTTCTTCCGGTCCACTGGCACTCTTTCTTTGATAAATAAAAAACTAGCTCCGACTCCTCTTCTTCCTATTGAGTCGGGTGATTGAACTCCGAAATCATTGAACCGGAGAATCACGATGGAATATCCCTTTTTTTTCGTGCGCTGGGGGAAATGTCCTCTCTTAAGTAGCCGTTCTGGTTGTTAAGTCGTGACATACTCATTTACAATCTTTTTGCGGATAAGGAATCGTTGATACGTAGGAGTTTTGAACCAACACTCCTACCTGAGGGTAAGGTTCCAGTAGTTGTGCCCGAATCATCTTTTAAGGCATACCGGCCTACTGAACGAGGTGATAAAGGTGTCGACAATTAGGTTATCTTTCTTTCTATAGAAAGGACAGGCGATGCCACAAAGAAACCCCGAATCAGGAGCCGAAAGTCGCCCCAGATCCAGATAGGGGTTCAAATCCAATTCGTGAGATGGCAGCTTCAGCTATTCCAGTAATGGAATAGGGTAAGAGGCGCCCATTCCCGAGCATTGGAATGATTTTGTTAATCAGTCTGTCGCCATATGTTAAATTCGACTTATGAGAACTTGCTTCTGTTCGTTTGCCTGGACGACGTTCGTTGTTAAAAGTAGTGGTTACCTTTTTCAGTTTAAAAATGAAGGAGTGAATCATGGTGTTTTGTTTTAATAATGATTTAGGAAAAGACTTAAAATAATTAAGGAAGAGTTCGTCTTCTTTCTCAGAAGAACTCATTAGACTTTAGTTTGACCGCCTTGAATATTTGAAACCAACCAACTAAGAAAGACATGGTACTTTTGGGCATTGCTTGAGCTAAGTCAAGCTTGGACTTAAGTAAAGACTTGTTACCCAGCAAGAAAACGGCCTAGCTAACGCGCAACGGCTTTCGCGAAAGCGCGCTCAGTCCGTTGCTTGTTCTCTTTATATACGATACGTAATTTCGGGGTTGGTAGTTAGCTGCGCAGCAACCAATCCACCTAACGGGAATCAATCAATCCCAGACTCTTGACGAGCCTCGTGATTAAACGAAGAGATTACTCTATCATGCGAACCAAACCCAGGGTTTAGACTCCATCTTTATATACGCAACCTCTGAGAAAGAGAAACAAGGAAGATCCGTGTCACACTAGGAATCAGCCGCCAAGAAAGGGAGAGAAGAAGCGCGTGATTCCCTGACCAAGCAAGGGGGGTTACGCCTAGAAGAAAGAAAGAAGAGAGAAAGTTTCTTCTCTTAGGGAATTATTGAAGTCTGATAGTAGTGGTACATAACGTCCTTACCAGATGCTATGTACAGAGGTATACGCCTATCTTCTATGCGGGTCTTTCCTCCGCTGTTAGTCGCTTAGTGCTACTTCCCTCATCCGAAGGCATCGTAACATATGTATCAACGATTTCATAAAAGGAGAGAGCGAAGCAGGCTACCTGACCAAAACAAACAGAGCTTGCTTCCCTAACCAGAAAGAAGATCAAGGCAGGCGTATACAGCTTTGCATCAACGGGAAGAACGACACACCATAATCTCGCTTTAACAGGACAGTTAGTCCTGCCTTGCTTTAATAGGACTCATAATAACGAAAAAGGCTTTTGAGCCATACAATCGACTCACTAGGACTGAAGGCACTACAGCGGGCTTGACGAGGAAGAGCCGCACCTATGGTTTTTGTCTCACTGTACGGGACCAGTCTACAAATATGGAGATGTACAAGCATTGGGAAAATAAGAATCCTTGGTCGATAGAGAGCCGTTAGCTAGCAGCCGAAGACGAAGGAACAGACCAGTAAGTGTGGAGATGAGCCTGCTAGACGCAGAGCTGGATCTGCTATATGCGGTAGTTCTTCCTTCCGAAACGCCTTGCCTAGTCTAGTCCACGTACAGAAGCGTGGGAATCTTCCGGGCTTGCTTTAGAGTACGAAGAGACTTTTTCGGTGTGAGCTGACTAAAGCTTAGCCTTAGTGCCTTATTTACGAGACTTCTATTGACCATCCTGCCTCGCCCTCATAGCAGGGCTGGAATTGGGCATGCCGAGAGAGCAGCCGCTGACAGCGGTAGACCTATGCATATAGAGTCCTCACCCTGCAAGGTAGAAGCCGTAGTGAAAGGGTCATCCAAAAGCGGCTACGGCTGGGCTTACTTTTTTTTGAAAGAGATACCACACTTGGGAATAGAACAACTGCAGAGAAAGGTGAGTTCAGGGTGGTTAAATGCTCTGTAGAGTCACTACGCTAGCACATAAGATTGACAAGAGAGAGAAACTCTCTTCCCAGGCATTGAGGGGGAGGAAGGCTAGACTAGATGGAGGACAGGTGGAATATTTAGGCTCCACCACAGTAGCGAGTTTGGGATTCGGCTCAACTTGACACTCGAGTATGTCTTGTCAGAGCCTCGAGAAAGGACATGGCGCCTCCCTGGGCGTACAGGAAATAGAGTACTTACTTATAAGATAAAATATCATCTTGAAAAGAAAGGCAGATTTGCATAAGAGCTTGGACTCCGGAAAGTCAGATCCAGGATTCTCTTTCTGGATGAGATTGAGCCCACAAACCACAAACAATGGAGGCGCTTACTTATGATATGGATTCTTACGAATCTCGTCCCTATATTCTTTGCTTTATAGGCCGCCTATCTGGATTCGAAGATAGACTGAATTACCGCCCATGGATCCTGCGCGCTCGAGAATGGGGGTTGTTTCCTGTTGACACTGAAAGGCGGCTCAGTTGAGTGGCAAACCGGCTGAGAGGGCCACGAAGCGCCTAACGACTTGAACTTGAGGATCACAACGAACTATATGGTGGATGCGCGTCGTGGGCTCTTTTACCTATAACTAGAAATTTCATAAGAGAAGAAAAAGAATCTGACGCCTAAAATTCCCATGTCTTTCTTGGTTGGAAAACCCAACCGGCGATTTACAACAAACAAGTCTTTCTTCATTTTTTTTTGGGGGGGCAGAATTAGAATCAATTGAATCTTTTTTATGATAATTTGGGAAAGTATCAAGGCATGCTTAAAGTGGGGCTCGTCCAAGAAAGAAGAAAGGTCTCCATATTCTAATGAGCAGGTATCTAAAGTACCAAAAGATAAAATGATAGAGCGCATTGCTCACCTAGTGAGAAGCGCAAAAGAGGAACAAGAAAAAAAAAGGTCGCGATGAGGTCGGGTGGGTGGGATCACGATCGACTAAAAGGAAAGTCGCCCAGAGATATTGGTTCAAATCCAATTCGTGAGATAGCAGTGATCTTTAGCTGGTCATGGCCAAGTATAACGGAACCGAATGCATAACAAAATAGGATAAAAAGAGGCTTACCTCGGAGCTTCAATTTTAAAGGCAGGATGTATGTCGGAACTCTACAGCCCATGGGAATCGACAATGAGCTACTTGTCCAACTATTCCAGCGCAGTTTGACCGGACCCGCGCTGACTTGGTTGATGAACACTGACCCAAATACCATTCGCACACGGCCAGATCTGGCTAACGCCTTTGTGACGCACTATGCATACAATAAAAAAACTCAGTTATCAAGGCGTAAGCTAGAACTCGTTAAGCAAGGACCCACTGAGTCTTTCACCGACTTCATCACATAGCTTACTATAGAGGGGAAGGGCCCAAGCTGCTCAGTTTCAAAAGAGACCCTCGGAGGAAGATCAAATTGCTATGGTCTTGAAGAGCCTGAACCCTAAGTATACCAATAGGTTGACACTTACCCATCATCCAACCTTTCATTCTTTAGTTTGTGCTGGCTGCCAGATAGAAGATGCATTGGCAGCTGGGCGTTCGCTCCCCCTTTCTACGCCGTTGCTTTGCAATTTGCAACGGGTCCTCGAATAATAAGCAGAAAAAGTCTGCCGGGACCTCTCGGGCTAAAGCAGAGGTGAATACAATTGGAGCGGCGTCGCTGAACCAAACGCCTTACTATACACACTCCATCAGAAGGTCCGATTCATCCAGGGCAGCCAAATCGTTATGATTCACGGAGATCCGGATCGTCCGCCTGTTAAGAAAGTGAGAGACTACGCTGGATTCGTGCCCCCCTATTAGTAAGGTTCAGATTGGAGATCCGACGGAGCCGGAATTCTTTATTAGAAAGGGCAGGAAGTTAACATGGTGGAATTCAGCCCTCCGAGGAAAGAGTTGCTCCCGTCCTACTCATATGGGTAAGGGGAAAGGGCAACCCCAAAATCCTAAAGTCAAAAAAGGCAAAGGGCTACCTTCCGGGACTAGGATTGGGATGATACCAGCAAGGGCCTCCAGAATTCCCCGAATACCCAGTGCACTACGGGACATTTGGTTTGGGGTACAGGCCAAATAGGCAGGAACTGCATGATTACCATTGGAGAGGTGCAAAGGACAGATGTGCCAGTTAGATGATAATAATTACCAGGGTCTGCCAGCGGTATTTGATTGAAATAGTGTGGTACTGGTACGAATGACTTTCTTTAATTATATAGCCCCTCTTCTAATTCCACGAATAGATTTGATCGATTAGGTTCTTCTTCGCTTTTAAGGCTTGTTCAATCAATCTCATGGGTTCCCATGGCTCGTCCTATAGGAAGGGGGATATCCCAGGGAAGTAAAGGTAGCTTGCTTACTTAGTGCTTGCGCTAAGGCCTGCTGACCCTATCTTTCTTCCATACTCGCAGCGAGTCTTACGAACGAGTGGAGCGTCTTCAATGCCGCCTAAACAGTTAAATAGTGGCTTGTTTTCGAGTCCTTCGGAAAGGATACTCCTAATGGTACCTTAGTTCTCCATAGGCGTCTGAAGGGGGAGTGGAGTGAAGGCATTCTCTTGGGGGAAGCCCGCCCTATACTAAGAGAAGAGGGCGCTATTTAAGGCCGAAGCACAACCAGACTCTTGTTCTTCCTCTTCAGCGGAAAAAGAAATAAGCAGGGTTCGTTTTGAGTTTAGCCCACGAAGCGGGGATATGGGGGTAAGTCCGCTAAGTCCAAGAAATTCTGCAGTAACCTCACTCGCTCCTTCGCAGGACTAAGGGATATATTTACTCCGAAAAAAGGAAACAACAAAGTGGAGGTACGGGGTTCCATTCCACAGGCAGCGAAGCAGTAATTCAGTATGCGACTTAGCTTTTGTTAAGGTAGGGTGGTGGTAGGAGCGAATCCACCTGCCCAGGCGATTCTTATCTAAGTTTGAGCGCAGGGGAGCTATAAGTCAATCAGCTGGGTCAAACTAGCTAGCCTGCGTCATGTACGGCATATGCCAGAAAAAGAGGCAAAAAAAACAGAGTTGGAACTTCTTGTTCGAGTAGATGCGGGATTGACTCTCCGGGTGTACCGCCCACTGAGAATTGGTGAGGTGACGTCCCTAGCTAAATGGTTTGAGAATGGAACAGCCCGTCCATCTTCTGCTGAACGGTAGGGTAGGGGTAGCAAGGCCAGGAAGTAGAGATTAGCCTTCCCGCATTTCTATTCTTAGTCAATTATATTTGTCTTGTCGTTGAAGCGTGCTGCTGCTCCTGTCGAGAGGTCTTACTTAGATCACATTGGGCTTGGGATGGGACAAGCTTCTCTATCAATTGGCAAATCTGAGCCTTAATCTTTCTATTCAAATTAGGGTTATAAAATATGAATATTTAGTAAGAAGCCATCCACGCCGAGGTTAACAAAGAATTGGATTTCCCATGAAAAAAAAATTTTAAGCCAAAGCAAGTACATCTGATATCGATCACTCTACTTCTTAACCGAGCCCTCAGCGGCTGTCATTCCAGTTGTTGATACCGTAGTAAGCAAATCAATGGATACCTTAGATAGCTAAACTCGCTCAACGGCGAAAGGTCCGAACTACAGCCCTGGCAAATAAGGCAGTTTTTCTTACCCGGCGACTATACCCGTTGTTACACAGATTAGCACTTAGCCCCCGTCGATGTCCATGTGTATTGGCTTTGGCCCGGTTATGATTGTAATGAAGTATAAACCACTCCCAGTCCCCAACCATTGGTAGACACATCTAAAAGAAAGGAGATATCTCAACTCATTCTGGAGGAGGTGTGCAAATGCAAATGGGGTAACCCCCGCGTATGCCGCTTTTAAGCCTTGTTCCAACGTCCGGATGTGCCATATTCCCAAAATAAAATGAAAACAGGATTCTTGGGTAGTCATAGAGCGGGTTTACTTGTTTCTAGAGGAAGCCTAATCAGCTAGTCGCGCGGAGCTACTGCGTTCCTCCCCCTATCGGTGGAGCTACTGCGTTCCTTCGCTCAACCGAAACGGGCTGAAACGACAACAATTTCTGGGAGCCCGTATTGGCCGGGAGCTAGAACCGCAACAACCCCGTGGTTGACGTCTTATCTTAGCACTTTATCACCTATCTTTGCCAGGGGAGTCCCGTCTTTTGCTAACGAAGAAAGAGCAATGGTATTCATTAAGAAGTATTTATAGCCGACCATTTAATTTAGAAAAAGATGCCAGCTAGATGCTTAACACATCAAGCTCGGTAGATTCATTTGGTTGTTTTTCCTTGGCTTATCGAACCAGCGTATGCCCATTCCTCCTTTGATGACTCCCAGTAGAGAAAGCCTAAATTTGCCGATTAAGGCCCGTCTCAGTGATATGGCCTAGATGTATCTTTCTCATTCCCTGCTGACCTGGCTGGCCACGTTACTGAGTTCCTAGGAACGAGCAAGGAAGATTTTGAGCCCCAACGACAAACGAACCTACGGGCGGGGCATTTTCGGAGAGTAGCCCGCTTCCTTCTTACTTCCAATTGTCCGGTCCGGTTCTTTCTTTAATGTGGAATCGTTTTAGCCTATTAGATCTAAGGCCCAGCAAACAGAGGAAAAGCAACTTGACCTCGTTTAGAGGTTAAGGAGATGAAAGAGAGGAGGTTACGTTACTAGGGGAGACAAACGCGCTTCGGATGAACATTCGGCTAAAGGATCTGGAAGTGGCCCTGACGGAACTCACTCTTGATCAGATCCGTAGCAAGCACTGACGAAACTATACTTTAATTCAGGCTTTAAAGCCGTAGTTTACACTCGCTTCTCACCCCTTTAAACTCGCGATTTGCAGAGCTAAGACCGGCCGGGTTTTGTTTCTCAGTCTCTTTCTATCAGTAGGCTAGCCCCCCAGGTACTCTCTTTCAACCTGACGCGCTTCGGCCCCTCTTTTGGTTCTCCGCATATCCAATAAAAACAAAGCGTGCTGCTTCAACGAGCTCTCCTTCTGATGGTGGTGGATCAATAACTGAGTTTAATGTAGTTCTTCCCTCCGGAAACTTGGTTTTAAGCTATTTTTCGCTCCCAGAGCTAGTTGAAGAAGACTCACTACCCTACTACACTGATAAGAGTGGAGTCCCAAGCCAAGCAAGAGACGGATTCATAGTCAACTCGATCGACTGAAGAAACTGCCTTTACTGCTGCTGCTGAAACGAGATCCCCCGATTCAACTCGCTAAGTAACCCTTTTTAACCCCGCATCCGACGAGTTAACGACAGCAGAGTTAGTGGTTCCTATCGATGAATGCCCTGCAGAACTTATGGATAGGCTAGGCATACGGCTCAGGTCCAGCAGCAAGATAAGGCCCTTATGTAACGGAACTAGAAAAGTAGCCAGTTAGCAAGATATGGATTCAAAGCGAGAGTACGGGGATGTGGAACAGACAGAATAAACGGACTCTGCTGCTGATGCTGAAACGAGCTAGTTCTTCGCGAAAGAATCGTCGTATGCTCCGGGATGAAGACTTCCCTTCTACTGCTAAAAGGAGTAGGCCCGGCCCTGACTACAATACACTTGTATTCAATTCCATTTCAGATAAGCTACTAAAGCGAGAATCCACAACTGAATAAACGGAATCAACTGAAGCCGATGCCCTCCCTGCCTCTGTTGCTGATGAAACTAGATCCACGGATTCTCCTTCGGAAACTACTTCAGCTTCGTCTCCTTAGTCCCTATTCACTAAGCTTACTCTCTTTCAGATCGATCCTCGCTTATGCCCCTCTTGTGCAGAATGAGACTTTTAAATTGAAAATACGGGGTTTATAGACCTTGTGCAACTGAACCTTCACCCAAGATGTAAACCTTGTTCTTGCCTTTGGTCATATCTGGCTGCCGGTCTGCTTCACATGGATCCCCCGCCCCGTTTGAGTGCTTGTTCTTGTTCCTGAGCTTGACGGAACTTGATAGAAGTAGTAAACGTCAGTTAAGCCGTAGTGCGCTAGATAGAAGTAGGAATAAGTCAAGCTGGCTGATCAATCCGGAAGGAGGTCATATGCTTTGGAAGAATCGTTGTGTGCTGTATCCGGAGTTGCTAGACGTGGATAAAGAGATAGAGAGGCACCGGATATACATTTAAGTAATAAGTTACCTCCCTGATGTAGTTTGTAGTGTTCCAAGAGGAACTAGAGATACATCGGGATCAAGAAAGAGATCCAGGTGGAAAGCCTAAGTGTTTTGATCTCCTTTGATCTTTCCCAAGCCAATGCCTATTTGAGATTTTACATATATTCCTTACCATTTCTCTTTCCAGGGCTAACACCCTCTCTTTTAGTGAGAGGTTCCCTCGAAGTGAATACCTGCTCCCTATGGTCGCCTGCACCTTTTCTTGATCGCCAGGCTGGTGGCTGTTCTTTTCAAAGATAGTGGTGGTATGCCCTGGGAAGCGCTGCGTTCTCCTGTTATTCTTTATTCCCCGGAATCATAAAAGTAAGTGAGAGGTGAAGCGTCAATTCGAGAGGTCAGTAACAAGTATTCCCCAAATCCACGGGAATCATAATAACAATGATGCAATTTATTTGAAAGAATTATTCATTCGGGCCCAGAAAAGGGTTTTTGAATTCCCGCCTTTAGACCACCCTCCTCTATGGTAGCAGACGAGCTACTCGACTCCAAGCTTTCCGCACCTGGTATGAGCGAAAGGACGAACTCCAGGCCAACAAGTGCTTTTCATACCCGGTCGCGTCTCTCTCTTGGCCCGCCCTAGTGTATGGCCTATAGAGGGGGCTTGCTTCTTCAGCCCTGGGCTCAGGCTTCTGCTCTGATTCCAGAACATTCTTCACGTAGGTTCTTACGGTACAACACGAGTCAAAGAAAGCCTTACGAGCCGATCTAACAACTAAACTAGGATAAGCCTGACAACCATACCGCTTCGCGCACTCACACCTAATAAACTCTTTGCCGTTAGAGCAATCCTTAGCCTCTGACTATATGATTTCAAGCCATACGCTTTTCTTTTCCTTTTTAAGGGCTTGGGCCGAGCAGAATATACTATAACAACCCTGGCTGGCTACCAGCTGCTTCAAAAGCCAAGTGATTTCCCAATGAAGAACCTCAGGCGTTAGCGCAAGCAAAATGCTTTCTTTTTAAGGGCCTGGTGTACTGTGAGAAAGACTAACTTTCTCTCTAAAAGCTAGTTTTTTTGTGGTGAAATGTCGCCCACTTTTATGGTTTTGGTACAATGGAAAGGTATATATACGATCGACCGAAAGGCTTATAACCAACCCCTGTAATCAATTAAACTATCGTCTGTCTAGTTCGCTCAGACGAACGAACAGGAATGGACTCTACTCAAGACAGAGCGAAGAGAGAGACCACTGCTAGCTTAGGTAGAGAGAGAAATACACTTCTGGCATCCCCGCCCAAGAGCTAGCTTGGTGGGCTACATATTATAAATAAGCGTAGAGCGAGGCGATTGGAATGAGATACGAGATCGACGGACGGTACAGTACACATACATAAAAAGATTTAAAAACTACTTGAGACTAAGGCAGGTTTGGAAGTGAATTAAGTGAGGTTCAAGTTTGCTTTCCAAGCTGAGGGAGAATATGTTCTCTTACTTCCCGGGATGGGATAAAAGGCATCGATATGCCTGTAACGAACGGAGTCTTTATTATTTATCTTAGAGCGTTTCCCCATAGAACGTTTCTCCAGAAGAAGCACAGCACGCTACTGCCCAATCGCTATCGTGGTTGTATGGCAAAAAATTAAAGCACTTGAAGTGGCGCTAAGCCAGGCGGCGATACGGAAGTGAGCGAGACGAGACTGAGGGAGGTGGGGTAGGAAGGCTAGACTATGTACTAAGCCCTGCATGCACAAGGACGTCTTTTTGAGAAAGTCCTGAATCGTACCTTTTTCGAAAACATAGTAAATTGAGCTGCATTTCGATAGTTTTTGTCTCTCGTTTTTCGTTCGCCCGGACACCGCTTCTTCCGATCTTTCTTTCATAGCCTTCTTTCTTTCAGATGTATCTACCGCTCTCACAGCCTTGAATTACACTAACACGGCTGATTCCAAGCATAAATGTCATGAAAATGTATCTAGGAGAAGGATAACTTAGAGAACTACTGCTCATGTATTAAATTCAAAAAAGCCTAATCCTGTGCCACACTACATTCCCAAGCCTCCATATCCTCAACGGTTGGTTGCGCCCAAGAAAGACACTCATTACAATGAAATCATGGAGATGTTTAAGAAAGTCCAAATAAATCTCCCATTACTTGATGCTATCAAGCAAATTCCTTCCTATGCTTAAAAATCTTTGCACACAAGGGTGCAAGAGAGGGTTTCACTTTCTGAGGAAGTTAGCGCGCGTAAAATCCCAACTAAGTGCAAGGATCCAGGGAGTTTCACTATTTCTTGTGTCATTGGAGATCATCAATTCGAGAAGGCATTACTCGATCTTGGGGCTAGCGTAAATTTGATGCCATATTCTGTTTACGAGCAATTAAGGCTTGGTGAGCTAAAACCGACTTCTATAACACTCGAATTGGCTGATTTTCAAGACCCCTGGCTCTCCGCCTCTACTGCGTAGCCATTGGCTTGAGATTCACAAATCAATGAAGAGAAATAACTATTGCTACGAGGAAATAGAATGAGACAAGAATCTCTGGAGATCGTCCCTCTCCCGGGTGCCGAATTCCGTTCTGTTGTAGCTGTATCTTCTACAGCCTCTGCTGTGTAAAAGTAAGTGAAATGAGCCCCTTTTGGGGCGAATGAAAGAGTAGCAGCTTACTCCGGAGTTCTAATTGGATTGGAGACATGGGTTCTACCCGAGGGGAGCTCTATATCAGTATATTTCTTCGGCGTGATCTACTACATAAGTAGCTTCATAGCAGTTCCATCTATCACTTGATTGTGAAAGACCCGATTTAGGAGACCCACTATGGCCGGTCTCCGCTGCCATCCCGATATCCTATTTGTTTGTAATTTGCTTGCTCCTTCATGCAATCTCACTACCACCTCCACAAGTCTGCCATCAACACCTCATTTCTCTTCCTTCCGGTTATGGAAGATGGGGGATCGGTCATTACGAGCGCATTCCGGTCTCGAAAGCACAAAAAAGAGCCATTTCGCACATAGGGCTGACTCACTTTTTCAGAACTCGACCCCTTCTTATTAGCCAAAATAGCGTTGATTCATTTTCTCGCTAGGCACCGGCGGCTCCGAAGGAGCAGAAAAGTCGACTCCACCATAGAGTGGAAAAGGGAAAGTAAGAAATAGCTGCTAGGTGAGATAAACTTTTTTGAATTGGACAGGCGTTTATTAGCAAAAATCGCGTTGGTAGAAATCGCCGGTAGGGCGGATTAAAGGCTACGAAGTAGTGAGCTTTTCCAACAGGTTCTGGAAGAATGGATTTGTTTCAACAGGAATACGGAATACGGGTTACCGCGTGCAAGTTAAAGCATCCTTGCCATCAAAGAGCACCACAAGGCTTCTGCCTTTACATCTCTGTCAGTTTCATAGCGAATAAATGTTAAGCCAAAAAACACGAGAAATGGGGGGCCAGACGTCGATCCATACAGAAAAGCCGCTCCGGTCACTTTAGATTCCCTGATTATTTCGGAGGCTACGGCAGGCAAAGAGGTTTTATTGAAGGCTGCTGCTCTTGCGTTGACTGCATATGTGAATGTTTCA